ATAATGAAAATAATACAGGGAATCAAAAAAGATGAAAATATTCTCATTATGAACTGAACAGGGCTGGTGTTTTTACACGAAATCTCTAGCCAACCTTCCTGCAAGAGATCCTTTCTTAACATCGAGCATATTGGTACTAGAGAGAAATGATAACTCCAACAATTTCTTTGTTCTCAGCGCCCCCGAATTTCCGGGAATGAGTCACTTCAACAGCCTTCGACGGTTCTACGGGTATCCAAAATACAAACACGATGGATGTTTGTTGTCCCAACCATTCTTCGTAGTCCCGAGCCTGCTAAGGAAAGGGATAATGTCTCACAAAGTTTTTGTTTATGGATTCCGGGGTGTAGTGCTTCTTCCCCTATGCTGCCTATTGGTACTAGTAGCGTAGGATTGACCTGTAATAACGAACCGATAGGTATAAACCTTCGCTCAATACTAGAATCGACAATTCAAACTTAGTATCTGAGGCTGCATTAATCGAGGATACACAACAGAAGGAGTTGTTATATTTCCAAACTTTACCTTCAACAAGCGTAGATTTCTTTTTCTTTTTATCCCGATCCCGAATCGTGTGTCTTTCTCGTAAGACTAAGAGGAATAAAAAAATCAAATCGCACCATCTCTGTAATAGGTAAATGCCTCTTTTTCTCCTGAAGTTGTCGGAATTATTCGTAATAAGATATTGGCTACAATTGAAAAGGTCTTATCAATAAAATTTCCATTTATCCGTGGTCTAGGCATAGGCAGCAATCCATTCGAAAATTCTTAGCATTCCCTCTCTATCATGGAAACAGGATCCCACAACGAAAAGAATGATACAGTACGAAATAACATAAAAATAGAGTCATTCAAAATAAAAAAAATATGTGCCTTCTATTCAACTATTCACTATTCAAATTGTTCCTTTTCACAGGAATTGATAAGAACTAAAAACAAAATAGTGCAACCTGATTCGATTTCATTCTAATGGAATCGTATAACCAACGAAGGAAACGATGCCGATGACATTGAAGTTACAGATTAGAAGAACCCACGAAATTTTGATGGAATTAGGATCCAAAGAAGAAAAAGGATCGAATACTCATAATCAGTCTATGATGAGAAGAGAATAACCGCCTATTTTATTTTGTCTTGTGTACATAGCGGGGATACACGAGACAATCCAAATAGAAAAACAATCCCATAGAAAAGATAGTTTAGGAATTTGTACTAGATCGATGGCCTAGGAGTTTGTTGTTGATAACTCGAAACCCGGATTGGATGCGAAGTCTTAGGGTATCGAATCGTAGTCTAACTAGAATGATGATCTAAAGAGATCCATTAATCCGCGTCTATAAAATATAGATCCCTCAATCGGTCGATTTGTTCTAATTTAGAATTTCGTGATTGAATCGGGAAGAAAGGGATACGCCGACAAAGAAGAGAACCTTGTTTTGGCAAACAGGAAGAGTTAACCGTTTTCACAAGTAAAGCAATTTTCTCTTTATCTCGGGAGCCTCGAAGGAAAGATCTTTCTTTGACTTGGATCAAAAATTTTCTATTTGGATAGCTTTTTATCGTTAGAGTTGATTAGTCGGACCTACCCAATAATTCAGATAAATGACTCGCAATTCACTCGGTTTTTGGGTCATAATCATTATGTAGGAGAGATGGCCGAGTGGTTCAAGGCGTAGCATTGGAACTGCTATGTAGGCTTTTGTTTACCGAGGGTTCGAATCCCTCTCTTTCCGTACCTTCACCCAACGCACCGATCTTACTAACCACAATAGATCAAATAAGAATCGATATCAGTCTTCCATACAGTTAGACCGTTCTTTGATATAGATTCTCTATTCCTAATGGCTGTGGCACGTAAAAGACTGGAAAGAAAGGGGGAGATAAGGAAAGAAAATCTCCCTCTCGATCTATGATACCGAAATAAGAGAAAAATACGGCTCAAACCCTTCTTTCTCTTAACCTTAGGTTAATTTACTTCGCCGAAAGGGAGCAAAGTTGTCCGCACTTTACCTTATTACTTTACCTTAATTAGAAAAATTTTTTATTTTCGTTCGGTTTAAGTCTGACGAGAATAATATTCTACGACTAGCAATTCATTTATTTCCAAACCGACCCATTTACTATCTATTATTTGATTGACTAATCCTTTATATTGCACTGGGTCAAGAGTTAAATGGTTTGGTAATTCCTCGTGAGGAGAGGAATCGAGAGAATTTTGAATTAGAACTTTAGATTTTCCGTCATCCTTTGCCGTAATAGTATCTCGGGGTTTGCAGCGATAACTTGGTATGTCTACGATCCGACCATTTACTAAAATATGTCGATGGTTAACTAATTGGCGAGCTCCAGGAATAGTCGGAGCCATACCCAATCGAAAAAGAATGTTATCCAAGCGCATTTCGAGTAATTGTAGTAAAACCTGACCTGTCGGACCTTTGGCCTTTCCGGCGATACGAACGTATTTAAGCAATTGGCGTTCTGTAAGACCATAATGAAAACGCAATTTTTGTTTTTCTTCTAGGCGAATACGATATTGGGATTTTTTCCGAGACCCCGATTGGTTTCTACGATCCTTTCGGTCTTTGGGACTTTTATTAGTTAGGCCCGGTAAAGCCCCCAGCCGGCGTATTTTTTTGAAACAAGGTCCTCGGTAACGTGACATAAAGACTCCTTCCTCTTATTTATATTTCACTCTTATTGATGAAATTTCATTTTACAGAATAAAACTAAACTCAAACTGAACTAAATGAGAAATGAAGTGAAATTGACTCAAATGTACTATTAAAGAATAACGAGATGAATTGGATAAAGAAATATCCAGCTCTTTCCTTTATATTCTCTATATAGATATAGAAAAAGAAAAGGATCTTTTTATGTCCTAGTTGGAAGTTCCTATAACCTAATAGAAATCGATGACTTTTAGCAAAAGCGGAAGACATTTTTTTCACTAGTCTTTGATTTCAAAAGGACATTATCAATGATGAAAAATCAAAAAAAGAAAGAGAGAAAAGCCTACTATCGGAATCGAACCGATGACCATCGCATTACAAATGCGATGCTCTACCCTCTGAGCTAAGTAGGCTGACATACGAGAAATTCGACACGCCTAGGAATTCAATAAACTCTCAGAATCCTTGCTTGCTATTAACTATTAGAATATAATTTTTTTGAAATTCTGAGCTATTCATAATAAATATGAATCAAAAACAAAAAAATATAGAATTTCAAAAAATATGAAATCTTATAGAACATAACGATTAATTTGGGCCTATCGAATTTCGACTTCTTTCTCACAATAATATTATAGATTATTGAATAAGAAATGAATAAATATTCAAAAATTTTTTTGTTTTTGAATTCAACCGACATTTGAAATTCTTTTGATTACCCTTCTCTCTTTTCTTCCCTATCATCTATCTTGCAAATTCTAATTTTTGAATGGAATTCTTAGTTATAACAAATGAGACATGCCGCCGCTTTCATTCGGAAAGGTGGAATTTAGGACGCAAAATCGACCGTTTAAGTAATGGAAATTACATAGAAAAGTGATCGGAAGGAGGACAGATAGATATATGGGATGGATCCACTTATATTGAATTGTAGAGACATAAATGATAAAATCGTTTTTGATTGGACCAAAAAGCAAAGATGAGAAAAGACTTTTTCGAGATAGCAATAAGTCTCTACTAAATTCAATAGTGCCGGTAGAAATAAAAGACAAGTGGGAAGGACATCACAGTGAGATCCTAATCTCAAAGGGGGATATGGCGAAATTGGTAGACGCTACGGACTTAATTGGATTGAGCCTTGGTAGGGAAACTTACTAAGTGAGAACTTTCAAATTCAGAGAAACCCTGGAATTAACAAAAATGGGCAATCCTGAGCCAAATCCCGTTTTCTGAAAACAAAGAAAGGTTCGGAAAGCGAAAATCAAAAAGGATAGGTGCAGAGACTCAATGGAAGCTGTTCTAACAAATGGAGTTGATTGTCTTACGTTGGTAAAGGAATCTTTCTCTTGAAACTTCAGAAAGAGTGAAGGATAACCCTATATAATATACATAGGTAAGGTATGCGTACTGAAATACTATAAAATATCAAATGATTAATGACGACTCGAATCTGTATTTGTTATATGAAAAATGGAAGAATTCTTGTGAATCTATTCAGATTGAAGAATAAAGAGACAAATCATTCACTCCAGAGTCTGATAGATCTTTTGAAGAATTGAGTCATTGGACGAGAATAAAGATAGAGTCCCATTCTACATGTCAATATTGGCAACAATGCAATTTATAGTAAGAGGAAAATCCGTCGATTTTAGAAATCGTGAGGGTTCAAGTCCCTCTATCCCCAAAGAGCCCATTTCGCTATCTAACGCTTGAGTCTATCCTTTTCTTTATATTGATCCTTTTTTTCGTTAGCGCTTCCAAATTCCTTCTCGTTCCCATTCACCTACGCTTTTACAAACCGCTCTGAGCGGAAAGGTTTTTCTCTTCTCACGAGTTTTGTGGGATAGATTATACATGTACAAATGAACATCTTTGAGCAAGGAATCCCCATTTGAATTTGAATGATTCACAATGCAGATTTTTATTCATCCTGAAACTTACTAAGTTGTTCTTTTGACGATCCAATAAATTCCGGGACCTGGACGAGACTTTCTAATATCCTTTCAATTGACATATAACCAACTTCTCTAGTAAAATGAGGATGCAGTATCGGGAATAGTCGGGATAGCTCAGCTGGTAGAGCAGAGGACTGAAAATCCTCGTGTCACCAGTTCAAATCTGGTTCCTGACACACGATTCATTTGGCTGAGCCTCTATAAAGTAATTGATATGAATCGAGATACATTTTGATTAAATTCATAAAGAGTCTAGATCATAATACATATTAGCCCTCTCGGTTTTTAGAGAGATATCCCATCTATTTTGATTTGATAGATGGGTAAAGACTTTCTTAGACAAAGTATCTAAGAAATGAGACTCTAGATTTCTATT